ATGAAAAGAGAGTCGTTTTGGTTTCTTATCAAATCGGTCTTAAAAGAGTCGCTTTTTCAGACCCAAAATAAACGCTTTAATGCGGTAAGCCCCTACTCCTAAGCCTCCACCACGAACAGCGGAGTGTCCTTCTCCTACTGCTACTAGTCCTAGCAAAGAGCGGTAATGCCCCATCTATTCTAGCAAACCAAGGGAGACCCAAGCAGCAAGAACAAGAGGGGATCTTGCCGATTCTGATTAACTTGCGAAAAACAGGGAAAACTAAACCGCATCTTCCTCTTAAGGGCTCGATAAGCATAAGCCTTTTCTATTAGTCCCACAGCTCCTTACAGAACACTTGCTACCGTGGCCTAAATGCTACGCACCTTCTACGAGGATATCCGGGAACGTGCTACTTTATAAAAGACCGGGATTTGGGGCAAAGGAGTAAATACACTTGTCCCCTTCCTTGCTTCCCCTTCTTTATGTGTGATTGGCTTCGTCGCAGCCTATTCTGTGATGGAGAGATCGAAAGCATTAGGGTCGTAGCGTGAATGTGCAATTCTCTTCCTTTCACCGACATCTAGCCTATTATAGCACCAGCTCTTCGTCTTCTCTGCCTCTTCTTATACTAATGATGTTCCCACGGTTCGTCGATTACCGGATTTGCACACTTGCGAGTGACATATAATAGTAATAGATGCCGAGATCGGATCTTGTTCAATCTGCATCTGCACTCTGTCTATTAGTGAAAGGCTCCATCCCAACTGTCGAAAGCTGTCCAATTCAAATTGCTAACATGCTAAGACTACTACTCCTACTAGGCGAAATGGCCCTCCCCCTAGGTAAAGGAATTGACTTGCTAACAGCCTTTATATATGCAACTCCTTCTCTTCCGAAAGAGCTTACTTTTGATGGCATGAGCTTGTGAAGTCCCACAGCGGATATTCCTCCAACAGCTGATTCGATACCATCCATACAAGCAGCGGATTCTACCCCCTGACTTGATTCATCGGAGATTGACGGGTGTGATCGCAAAAAGTCTTTTGAAAGGGTAGCGGGTAAGACCTCTAATGCCGTGAGTGGAATTAGTCCTAGGCGCACTATCTAAGAGTAAGTAAGAGCCAATTAACATTATCTTTCTCGCTGGGAAAAGAGCTTATTACATTACATCTGTGCCAAGCTTAGGAAAGCCGGTAATTCCTTCAATAGCAGCGGATTCTGTGCATCAATTCCTTGCCAATGGCTCGCTTCGAAAGAAAGAACTCTTCTTTACACAATTCTCAGTCATATTCAATCTCGAAAGACCTCCGTCACTTCTTCCCTGTTCCCGCCTTAGGAACACTCACTCCCGTCGACGAGAAGGGAAAGGAGGCACTCACTGAGGCGACAATCCCATAAAGGAAGGGGTCCAATCTGCATGTGTTAAGCACCGCGCATTTAAGAAAAGAGAGAAGCTAGCGTCCGATTCCATGCTTCCCTATGCTATAGAATCGCGGACGATGTCGATGCATACGGACGATCTCTTGCCGCTGTTGGAGAAGGAGCTGGGATCTTATCCGCTTCGGAGGTTGGAGGAGGTTAATCAATAGGGGAATCAGCTGGTATTTAATCTTCCTCTATCAATTTCTTTTTATTTCATGGACATCTGATATTCATTTTTAAACCAAACAAGGATTCAATTCAATAGAAACTTCAATTCTACCCTGTGTGGTAGCTTTCTTTCCTTAATGCCCTGGGAGAGGACTGTAAGCTTCGTTGCTTTTGAGTTCTCTCTTTCCTGCCTTAATAGTAGCTAAAGTTTCCTTAAAGTTCTGTTAGTGGCATAAGGACTCGCAGCTTGTTGTTAGCCCTAGTAGCTACTTGCTTTATAGTTCTTCCCCAGGTTCCTAAAGGTCCTAGATTTCCAACTGGAGTTTACTTTGGCAATGCGAGTAGGGCTTGCCCTTTCCTCTTCATCAAATGATCTTCGCAACTTCTTATGGATTGGGATCTTTGCTTCACCGACCGAGTCAAGACCAAAAAGCAGTTCTTTCTGGAGCCTCAACAGCAGCTGCGTATCGACGTCTAACAGTGGCAAATCAAGCCTCATTGCAACCCAACCCACAGGGAGACCGTCCAAACGAACTCCCTTCGTGAATGATTCGAGTTATACTGAAATAATATATATATATATTATAGACTGCCCCTTAGATTTCTGGAGAGAGGAACCAAGCGTAGAACTGATTGGAATCCTAGAAATCCATTTGGACTTTAGCTTGTCCATTCGATTGACAAGTCCGGCTTTCCCCCTTTCTCTTAGATCTAGTGTGGACCGCCTTTCCATTGCTCGTATCCGCTTCTTTATCATCTCATTTGCTTGATGAATATGCGCTTTCAAGCCAATCCCTTTCCCTGCCAGGCAAGCCCAAGATTGAGCCTGAGACGCATCGGTCTTTCCAATCAGAGTTCTACCCCACGATGGGGGATTGAAAAAGCCACTTTCGCTTTCATTCAACGGTTGGAAGCGAATAAGCCAAAGACAATGGACTTCTCCAACCTTCCCCTCTGAGCTTGACTCTGATGAGCTTGAATCCGATCCCAAATAAAGAATAAAGAACTTCCCTAATCGAATCGGAAGCTTATGAGGATTAGGCGCACGATCCTTATTATGATTTAATCAGTTTCACTTTCATTCTCCAATGAAATCTGAAATCAATGGTTTTTGAGTCCCACTGGCAGAGGTGAGAGTTCTCGCCTTCACGTCTTCAACGAAACCAACAGCCACTCTGCTCACTCTTCTTTATTGCGTAAAAAGCGTATTTTGCAGCAACCCTCTTAGTTAGAATCTCATTTCTCGTCTGATCGTCTTCAAAATCGTCTGAACTGTATATGATACCTCTTCCCTGGGCGAATTCAAGGATTCCAATCAGCTCAAGGATTAGAATCAGTTCTGCAGTCCATGCGAGGCCAGATCTTCAAAGAGGCTCTGGCTAGCGCCTCAATCTCAAGATCGATTAAATGGGCAGTTTCCTATAAGAAAATAGGACATCTCGAGTTTCGAGCGGATCATGTAAACCACCCTTCTAATCAGAAGCGCATGCTTGCGGGGATCCGAAACGATTGTGTTACAGGCCGCGGAAATGCTCTTCTATATTATATACATATTTCTTAGTTGTAGCTTACCGTTCGAACGTGACCTCTTTTTTGTGCTATTGCTCAGCTAGCTCTCACTATCGGTTTCGTACGTTATCCCCGCTCTACTGGTTGTTCGGCTAGTGTTTGTTTTCTCTATGCCGTCCTCCACCCTATAGTTCTTAGTATACGGTTAGGTAGGGAACATTCTTTCCTATCTTTATTATTCCACCCGCGTTACCCTCTATTCTATACTCTTAGATCAGTCGTCGCGGATGAAACCGTTACATATGCAATGCAATTCTTTGGTTGTCCGTACACGTGCAAGAGAAAGCTTTCCATCATCGGTCAGTTGTTTTCGCTCCAGACGGTCGTCGCACGAGCCTGAACCCGACGGATTACGTCAAGCAGTTCTCTGGATTAGCAAGAATTCGTGTCACTGAGAATCGGGAAGAAAGGAAGAGAGCTCTACGAAATGTCCGTCACACGACGCGGCCTGGGCTTTCATAGCTTCGATGAGACTAAGTGGTCCCTGACATTCCACCCGTCTTTAAGGGTCGATAGCTCTCCAAAGTTCCGACTCTCTCTTTCTATACGCAAAAATTTGAATCACCTACTGGATACGCCCCTTCTGGCACAACACACACTCCCACTCACAAGAGCACACCTGAAATTCGGATAGAGCACACCACCCTAATCCCTAAACCAAGGAAAGGACCGCGGTCATACTTTTAAACGAGATGGCCTGACACCTGGGGCGATTGATCGATTCTCCCGTTGACTCGAATTCTTCGTTCCCGAAGGATACCAGTACCAGACTAATAGAATCGTCGAGCACTATAATCCGACGGACCGACCTAGTGATAGGAAGAGAAAGAGCAGCTCGCAACTCGCAACTGGCGAGCGATCGATTGGCTCTCTGTTAGAGGAACCCGAAAGGCGAATTCAGGCACAATCTAAGGATTGATAGATCGATTGGGGATTGATTGAGTGCCCTATTAGAGAAGGCCGATGGGTAGACCCAATATCTATCAGTACTCGCGATCTGGGGAGTACCCAGGGAACTCATAAGGCCTCTACATTGAGGGAAAACCTGCTCTACGTGAAAAAGGGTAGGGAACTCCGCTCTACTTCCCACCCTCGTACTATGGCAATGAATCAAATCTCCCTCAGGGGTTCAGGCTCCCGGGACCATGTAGGAGATAGCTGTGGAGAGAGCCAAAAAGGAACGACGAGCTTCGTTGGTGGGAGTTGTTCTTGCCTGACAAGGCATTGGGCTACGAAAGCAGTAGTAGAAGTAGTCGAAGAAAGAAGAAAGAGTTAGAGAGGAATAAGCGAGTTTCAGAATCATGTAAAGCCTCTTCTTTGCCCGGATAAACACAGTAAATCCTCAGAAAAGGTACAAAATGGCTGGTAGGCAATGGTAAGAATATATCCGTATGGGATGATTGGTGGTGTACCAAAAGATAGGGTAAATGAAGCTGGGTGTGTTCAGCCTTGCCTGCAACCTTCGAGAGGTATGAATATGAATATACAGGTTGATCTATCTATATAAAGAAATATGTGATCCAGGCCCATGGTGCATCTATCCTTCTTGTATACCCTACATTCGGGGACATTCGGGGTTAGGGCTTCCTGTTGTTTCAAGAGCTTTTAGGAATGAATCCTTAGCTAGCTGTTCTAACCCCTCTTTATGGTCCTTTTCGCCCAGTGGTTAGAGGACATCGGCTTTGATGGCAAAGGAGGTTCGATTTAGCACACCGTAATGGATAGGTCCTCATTAATGCCTGCTTTCAGGCAGTCTTTGTTCAATACTTGAAAAAATAATATTATCATTAAGAGAGGTAGGGCAGCTCTACGTATTCCAGTTAGATCTCTAATTGTTTACTGTATGTCTTACGTCGTAAGATGGATTGCCAACTATGCCCCCGTTGTTCAAGGAGAAAGTCGTCCTCTCCTTAAGTTCATGTTGATGTACTTACTTCCCTTTCAAAAGGGCATGGGCCGGGATTGAGACGCGGATGTATTTATATATATTCCTTATTATAGAATAGAAGGGAGTGAACTGCGTATGCCTTGCCTGATTACTTGACCTCCGGCTAGCTCTAAAAAGAGGCTACTCGATTATTTATTTCTAGCCCTTATACCACAGAAAGAATCAAAGAACTAAAAGCTTTTCTATTTCTACTAGAATAATCTATTTCCAAAAGTACATCTTACTCTGTGTAGCGCAGCACCCCGCTATTTTACAGCTTAGCCCCAAAAAGACTGACTGGGCCGGGGTCAGACTTCTGTTAGATTAAATACCGTCTCGAGTGGAATGTTCCCTATCAACATCACCGAAAACAAGCTTCGCCTTGCAAGCTACGGGCCCCGCCTTTACTATCTATTAGCTATTAGTGCTAGTGCCCTGGTTCATTTCCCGATCAGCCAATCCGCAGAATCGGTGTCTGATGAATCGTCTTGCTTCGAGTCTGGCTGTCAGATGACCTTTACGGAATATATAAAGAAAAAGGCCTATTCTCTCTATACGATCATGAGAAATTCGACATAGCAGGCAAATGAACCCGGGGTATGGATCAACGCCCTCGCTCTCAAAGAGATTGTTGACCTCAGACCCTCGAAAGGAAGTCCCTGAGAAAGGAAGGTAACGGCTGGCTAGCCTCTACTACTATGGTTCTCCTTCGCAAACGTCACGAGTAAGAGGAATCAAAACTTACAACCATTCAGAATAAGCTCTACCGTCTTCGCCAGGGCATTTGACTTGTCGGCCGAGAGCTGGCCTTTTGAGATAACCGATTAGGATCTTAACAGTCTTTTTAAAGGACTATAGCTGCCACTTGGTCTTGGTTTAGCTGACTGAGCTACGTGAGCGACTTTGGATTGATTGCTCCTAGGACCGGGAGATGACTTAGCTACTTCAGAGTTTGGATTCCATGGTTCAATCCTTACCTGTCTGTTCGAGCTATTCCATACAACCGGATCACGAGATTCAATTGGTGATAATAGCTGATGCGAACTCGGCAGTGCTACCGAAACCACTGCTATTCTTTTTGCATCTTCTGTTGCCTGGAAAGAAAGTTTACGAGGGAGATCAAAAGTGGGACCCCGAACCGCTTGACTAATTGGGAAGTACTTGTTAATCTCTGCTTCAACACAGAAGAGAGCAGCTCTCTTAGCACGAAATCTTCTTTCTTTTAAAGGCCCACGCGGCGGTTGATCCACCATAAAATCCTTCCCATATCGGGCCCACCAATCTATTGTTTGCTAAAATGCCTGTTTTCCTCCTTCCTTCAACCAGGTTTGAAAAGGGGCTCCGGACCGAGCGAAGGCAATATATATATAATGCGGATAGGCGGCAAGCCATCATTCCTCAGAGAGTCAATCGCTAGGCGGGTCCTCCGTACGAGGGCAATATACATACATATATTAGCTGACCGCCTACCATTGTGGAAAGCTTACAAAAAGACAGGTGCTCGATAAGGGGTTGCTGCTTTCCGTAGCTACAGAGCTTACTTACAGACCGGAGTGTGCTGCGGATAGGTGAATTGATTGAAAGTTTTTACCATCTCGTCGAGTGTGAAGAAGGGCTAGTCCCGCTCTTCTTCTCTATGGAAGAGTTGCTGTTCACCCCCCTATTGATTAGGGGCTGTGAGGAAAGGATAAAGTCTTCCTGGCGAACCTATACTGCCTAATCCCATCTCCTTGCTTATGAGTCGGTGCTGCAGAGGGATATCTCGCCCTTCGAAGTACTGTTCAGACGTGATTTTTCGATCCGTTATTACACTTTCATTTCAGATGTTCTCTTTATTATCATAATATGATAGATGAACAATTCTTGGTCTAAAACTCGCTATCTAGATAGAGTTAGTTGCCGCACCATACTCCCTCATATATCAATAATTGCAAAAGTGTCCTTCTGTCTGAAAGTGAATGATCTCGTGAGGCTTTTCTACGGGAACTCACTTAAAGACTTTGTGCATCTTCCTAGCTATTCATCTTGCGCGCTAAATGAACTAAACAAGTAAGTAAGAAGAGCTGTTCATACATACCCCGATAGGGAACCGTTGTTATCAGTAGCAAGCTTATATTCGATACTACCCCATTCGAAGAGTGTTTGGTAAGGATTGAACCATGCCCAAACTTTCGCCTTGGAATCCACACACTTGGCTTTCATTTAGCGAATAAGAGGAATTGATATGAGAAGATGGAAGACCGAACGGGAACTAAGCTCCCTAACACCGTTTGATTAACCAATCGATTCCCTTAAGAGGAGCCGATCGGAACTCCTAAAATTCAGCCGTTTCTCATTCATCTATATGAAATGAACTTAGATCGTTTTGAGAACCTGCTTCCGAGGGGAAAGTCAATTCTGCGAATTCACTGCTATAAGATATACATGTCTGGCTCCGTTTCATTTCTTTCGGTCTATTCTTGACCCAATCCAATAACTCATAAATAGGCCTTGTCCGTTGGGCTGCTCAGAGTCTTAGATTAACGGAGGCTTGGGCGGCTGGTTAACGGGATGGGATCTGGTGGTTGGAACCCCAATCTCGGAACGAAGCCTTACCTCTCGAAGAAAGTCAAACACTTTGATGAGTGGAGAGGACAACTGCTTACTACGGATAGCCCGCCCCCTTGTCCAGTAAGTTCCAGCCAGTGCCTAGCTGACAGAATCCTATTACTTCAAGATAAGAGAGGCAGCGAGGAAGCTGACCATTTGGCTACTTTTTCCGAATTCTTTTACTCTCTCTATAGGGATGGATTCTTCGTAATAGATACTACAGCAAGGTACAATGCCTTGTTAGGAAGAGACTGGATTGGCAGCCCTGGCTTAACCTATGATCCAAAAAAGACTCAAAGCGGTGTAACTGGAAAGGTGTGAAACAACGGATTATGATATATTACCCAGGACATTGGCTTCCGCCATCCTTTCGTTATTACTCCTCACGCGTGTAATATTACCTTACCTCTTGCTCGTCTTGCTCGTTGGTCTTGGAGAGTGAGACTACTGCTCACGTCCCGCTCAAGCTATTCCTTCTATGGGGCATTTCCTGATCAAGAGATCACCAGCAAGAATCTAAGGTTGTGACCCAAAAATACGGGGCTGACACATTTCGTTCGCCTTCCGGTCCGGTGTGGTCGTATGAAGGGAAAGAACTTTCTTACTATACGATGCACCTAGTCTTGAAATTTATACCTTGACGACTTTAAGGAGTAGCCCAGCCTATTTGGGGTACGAGTGGCGCTGTAGCTAGGCTAGCATGTTCTGTGGGAAAGCCTTCTTCGGAGCTGTTCCTATCTCTACTGCCTATCCAATCCAACATTTGCTCCGAAAGAGGAGTTTCGGGGTGACTTGTCGGAGTTGTCGGAGTAGCAATAGCAAGCGGTAGCCGTATCAGCTCAGCCCAGTAAAGCAGCTGTTAAAGACGAGTTGATCTTCCCCGCCGCGTAAGTCGCAAGTCTTAGTGGATCTACATGTCAGTTGGGAAAAGGTGTCCCTTCTCCGTCTCCGTGTGCTCCTAGCTCGACCTCGTCTCCATCGCGTTGAGAGAGACTGCCTTCTCCGCTTCCTCGAAGAGGGGTATTCTGAGCGCAGAAAACCTTACCAGCCCTTTTCATATGTCAAGGGTATGGAAGAGGGAGGTTTGTTCTGCTAATTCAGTCTGAGGGTCCGTGGTAAGCAGAATGGGGAATGGAAAAAGTATAAAGAAGAGGCTTTTTTCGAAAAGTGGGGATGACAGCGTGTGAGAGAAAGAACTACGTTCGAGACCCCAAGTGAAGCGGGGCTGTTCTTATTGTTTTTTATTTCTATAGGTGAGGCTTTTTTGGAACTCATTCATAGGAGTTTTTTTTTCCAAGTGGATTTTGGGATATTTTGGCCCTCTGTTCTAAGCTAAAGTGAAAGAGGAAGAAATGGGGCACATAATAGGAATAGGTTCTTATTTTATATGTTTCATAATGACTTCCCAGCACCGGAGGAATGATGCTTAACCAGCCCTACAGACAGGAATGGGGTTCCAGTTCCGCCCTTGTCCTGTATCGAAGGAAATCCTTATAATTGCTCTAAAAAGAAGGCTCGAGCTCAGACCTGAAAACGAGAGTGAGAAGGTAGCACATCTGGTATCAAAAGGCTTTTAAGACGCGCTCATCAAGAAAAAGGGAAATGGTCATATAAAGAAAGAGATTGAATGAAGCGTGAGACACGAATCAGTCTTTCGAAAGAAGGGGCGCCTCATTCAATTTCCATTAAGAAAGGAACCCCGGTAAGAAAGGAAGCCTAGCAGGGCATTTGAATCTACAAAGAAGTCCCAGCATGAATGAAATTCATTAAAAGCGAGGAACTCTTTAGCCCTCATCGACAAGACGAGAAGATTGACTTAAGATTCCGTTTGGTCGCTCAGCTATCTCACCTAGGCAGTGAAGGAAGGGCGGTATGGGGACGGTTTCGCCTTTGCAACGCTCGAGTGCTTTAGCCAGGCATCACTCGCGGAAGCGAAATCATCAACTTCGGAATAGTTTCGAGAGCTTATACTTAGAATCTAGCTTTCGGAGTAGTGGAAAATAGCATAAATAGGGGGTTCGGGCTATCAGGCATGAGAAAGGTAATGTACTTCACTTGGCTGACCTGAGTAACCAAATGTTGAACTTCGACCAGGGTTGAGTTTGTCGAATCGATCGGCTAAGGAGGATGACAATGAATTCTCGTTCCAGACAGCGGCGGGGGATGGTGTAGAATTCGAACAACACCCGTTTACGTCTTTGTCTTTATCTAATTTTCAAGACAGTGCAGCCGTTGCTCATCATCCGCGCGCCCCTACTATTGGTCGTGCTTGGTACTACTAAATGGGCGTTCTCCATTAGGTAAAATCGACTCCCTTTAAAAGATCTACTAATAAACGTAAAGTTAGAGAGAAGGTGATATGATTTTTGAAGAAAACAAAAAGTGGTATAAAAAAAGTTATGATACTCATTATGATATTTCTCCAAATGAGGATCATCATATGGAACGCGAGGTTCTATTTCATCCCCTCTTTCATCCAGCAGTTTTATCCAATCAAATCTTATCATATGCCAGATGTTATGGCATCTAATATTATAAAGCAGACTCTCTGTGGATAGTGGTTCAGATATTATCAATAAATTTTGTTTTTATCATTCTTGTGTATCTTCTGCTCTTCTTTCTGTTGTTTTAGAGCTGTCTGGGGCTTTATCTGGAAGGAGAAAGCCTGTGTTATAGAGGAAGTCCAGTCCTCTTCAAGAACAATACATGTTCTAGTTTCGGACAAAAAACAAGGACACTCTTGGATGTTTTCCGTGGTCTATGCATGGGCTCAAGCTTGCCATCGGCATGAGACGTGGCAGGAATTCACTGAGATAGCGAATTCTATCTCTCTCCCATGGTTGGTCATTGGGGACTTTAACACTCTTCTCGATCTAGCTGAGAAAAGAGTACCCCTATCTCAAACTGAAGCCTTCCGGACCAGCACGGATTAATGTGGACTTCATGATCTTGGCTCCTCGGGCAATCCTGAAACAGGAAGGGAAAAGTCCTCCACCGGAGCAGGGCTGGATACCGAAACAGAAGAACCGGCTATAGGCAGAATCATGCTCATAGGAGCAATGCTTAAAGGACTTAAGGGTTCAGAAGACCCTGGGCTCTAGCCGGAGCCTCGTCTGCAGTACCACTTGTATCGGGTTCCGACACAAGGGTTGACATTTCTGTCGAAACAAAGAGACAAGTGTGAATCCTAAATCACGAAATACCAGCAAAGACGTGATTCTATATTCACCTTCCGAAAAGGATGGGAAGAGGTTTGGTGCTACTTTGATTGCTGCTTCTACCAGAGCCGGGACTAAAGCCTCTGTTACAGCAACTTCAGTCTCCAAAGCCCCGGATAGGGAGAGCGAAGCCTCCCCAGAGCCCGGCAAATCTCCTACAAAATTCACTCAGCAAAATATAAGTATATGCTACGATAAAACCTAATATGTAAACTGTTAAGAAGGCAGTTACCAGATGGCGAGGGTTCGAAGTAAGAATCTGACGAAGAAGAGGCAGGAAAACCCGGGGGTGCATTCTCTCCCAGAAAGATGGGAGATTCTTGCTCCTCAAGGAATAGAACCCTCATCACTTCCCAATCTTCTATGAAATGGTCGCCTAATGAACAGTACCAATCAAAGGCGATCCCTTCGAGGGAGAGTGGAAATTGCCTAAGGCATAATGAAGAATTGCCTGCTGTAGGTCCACATTGTCGGAGGAACCTTCTTATGTGTTCCCGCGGATCACCAAAGCCTCTGTATTGGACGAACCTTGGTAGTTGATACCCCTCAGGGAACGGACTGTCGTATACCTCTGGAGGGTGTATGTGCACCGGTCTGAAACCGCCCATTTATCTTTGGTCAAGGGCCAATTCCAATATCTGATCGGACTCCCCTTCGAAAAGGTCATAGTCTTCGACAGTTTCATTTTCGTATTCCTCCCACTCTCGCATGTCAATATGTATTGCCCCGGATGCGTAGAAGGCTCGATAAAACTTGTTAGCGAGCACGTCCCAGCTTGATATGGATCGGGAAGGGAGATTGAAATACCAATCCAATGCATCTTCCCTGAGGGATAATGGGAACTGCCTCAACAACAAGGATTGGCTTCGGATGGCGGTGCCGCATCGGGCCAGGAAGAGTACCTGATGTCTTCTTGGACATCCCACCACGCCTGGGTATCTATCAAAGTGCGGAATTTCATATCCCTGGGGAACTCTGTCGACCCAAGCCGGATACGGGTGTCTCAGCAGATTCTTTTCCGGGACAAAAAGATCTGCTGGCACATTTATTCCTCTTAGTGCGATGGTGACCTGGGCATGCTGGTTATCGATTCTGGCCGCCTGAATCATGGCCTTTTCGCTGTCTAGGGGGCTTTGCGTCACATTCGCCCGAGCTGACTCGAAGTCGATATTTACTGTGATGGTATTGCATGACAGTATTTCAGGCTCTTCCTCGGAGTCAGCCTGCTTGAACCACTCCTTCGGGAGATACTCAGAAAACGTGATGGGTTGAGGAATTTGTTGTTCCAAAACCTCAAGGCTGGCTTTCTTTTCTTCTTGTTCTTCTTCTTTTTATAGGCCCGCCTTAAAGAAGAGATTCGAGGAGAGGTTGAGTATAACATGACTCTAAAGCCTCCCCCCTCCCGAGGTCAGAGCTTGCTATAAACCTAGAGAGAAGACGAGACCAAAGAAGCAGCTGCACCTAGAGTCTGCATCTTAGCGTCTGCGTCTTGTGCCTAGCTTCCTACTAGCTACAGGCAAAGAGCGGATAAAACAAGAGCTCCTTGCGGATATATCGGTTGCAGCTGCCGCTGTTAGTTCCATAGCCTAGCTACCATCCAATCTATTTTGTTTTGTCTTGATTTACGACCACCCTCAACGCGTTAGGGAGTAACGTCTAATAGTTTCCTTTGCTTTCTCTTTTGAGGGTTATATCAAGCAAAGACAGAAGGGAATGTATGATTTGCAGTAAGCTAGCGATGATGGATTGCTTTGAATCAACATCACTATTACTTTACGACTTTCTCCTTGCTATAGGTACGAGCGTACCTTCTTCCTTTATCGGAATATAGGACTATATTGCTGTTCATATATATCCCTTCCCAAACCGCAGCACAGGCACGTGAGCGAGGGCTCGTTACCAGCTCTGATTCTCCTCCGGGGGGTTCTTAGGGGGGGCTAAACACAGCTTAAACTCCCATTACGTGACGGGGCGCTTCAACCTTCAAAGCCACAATTGAGCTAGCGGCAGTGAAAAGTCCTTAACTTAAGGCCGGCAAGCAATAGTAGCGGCAGTTCTTTGTTTGCCCTATGACCTTCTTTGCCGTAGTGCGTTAGCACACTCGTTTTGAAGACTCCCCATCCATTCGATCGTCTTTCTATTCGCAACGAGAAGTGGGCTAGCAGGTGCATCCGCCTACCCCACCTCTGAGCACCCTTATGGTATAGCCATTCCCCTATAAAACTCCAGCGAAGAGTTCTTTTTTAGTTTCGATCTTAGTTGTTTAGTGGTATAGTAATAGGAATGGAAATAGCATCCCTGAATGCGTGAATGAAGATCTCTCTCCGTATGATCCGTATTCAGAGCGGGAGCTATCTATCTCCGAAAGTTCTGTCTGTGACACCAATTAGTATTCCTTGCCGAATGGGACGCGCGCTTGGAATTCCACCGTGTGACGACTCGCCTCAAGCGAGACATGTATTGCAAAACTGAACTATCGTTGAGCTTCGAACAAAGAGCAGGCATACTTCTCTCTCTGTGGAGCAGCTCATGGATTAGAGGGCGCCCCTAAGGAGGAGACCGGTAAAAAGGATTTTGTTTCCATGGCTTGGTATACCATATTCCTGGCTTTATCCGAACGGGTAATCCCTATACAGGCCTGGAGCCTTCAAAAGGAGTTGAGTGTGTAGATTGACTTTGATCAGTTCGCCAGTGATGCAAGTAAATATAGGAATGCTCAAAGATATGGGTGCAGGCTCGGGCGGGAATATCGAGTGGAGTTTCGTCGATTTGCAACTTCAAACAGTAGTTTGCGTGGGCCCGAGCAACTTAGTGAAAGGCCTCCCCTACCTACAACTATTCTCAGCCACTGCCCACACCGATGGTTGCTCTTGAAGACATCGACGACTCGAGGGAGAAGGCCACGTTCACTAAAGGGGCGGGCATGAGCTACTCATTTCATTTTGGACTGGAGAGCCCCGTCTATATGCCATATAGCTCGGCCCTTCCTAATCGTATAGGTATCCCGGGCCTTAGCACGGAGAGAATGAGGCATGCCTAACCACTGCTCTTACCTCAACTCCATTCCCTCTCCGGATCAAGGCAATAACTCATTTTTTTCTGACCCCATTCGTGGTGCACATCGGACGGCAGCCCTGGTTGTAGACCAAAGAAGTCTTTCTGGAGCATCAGATATCTCTCTTACCAATGACTCTCCTTTGAAGTCGATCATTGGCCCCCGGCTATCCCGTCAATAGCCCCATCCTCCTCATCTGGTCGGAGACAGGTGTCCCTTCACGTTCCTTCCAATCGATCCCAAAATAATGGCGAAATCCATTCCCAAAAATTCGACTGATCCATGCTATTCAACAACTTCTGGCCCGGCAGGTCATCCATCCCCCTGACTTGCCTATAATCCTCCTTCCTTTCGGGAGCCGGCCTGGCTCTTTAATCGGCGCCGGGAGTAAAGCATTATCCCTCCCATGCTCATCTGGTGGCCTCTTTATGGAAGATGAAGCTCTTGAACCCAATCCCCTACTTATTATCAATCTCTCCTCGGGAATATGATTCCTGCTATCATCCTCTTCGCCTGTCCTTCTACTCCCCGATATCCCCAAGCGGCTAATGAAATGAGACTTTACTATTATGGATACAAGATGAAACTAGAAATTGAATCATTTGGGCACACAGGGTCAGCCACCTTGCCTGGACTGGAGGTGTACGATCTAGACTTGAATTCTTTAATTACTTCAATTGAGTCGGGCAAAGAGTAAGGAATCGCCCCATCTTTATAAAAAGGGGGCAAGTGGAACTCAAATGGCCCGATCCGACTACAATGGGAGAGGGAGTGAAACAACCGTAACTACCTTTTTGCCATACCGTTAATAACATCTTTTATACGATTGGAGGTGGGGACATAGTAGCCCAATAGGCCAAGGAGCTATACTTTTTATTTTTTTAGTGCATTTCCGTCCCCCGAAGAGGGACGTCCACTTATTCTATGCATAGACGACATTTTCCTCCCGCATTGGGTGATCTCAAGCTCTCCACTTTGTTATATACTTAACATTCTATGTTCAAATATCTCACTCAACTTGAAAAGCAAACATTTCATTGATTACGGCTGCTCCAGTTTGCTTAAGCGGT